GCGGAGAGTCGAAGAATTGCAGATGAATGTACAAAAAGAACTTCATTGTGCGAACCGAAAACTAAACATTGCTATTACACGAATTGCAAATCCTTATGGACACCCTAATATTCTTGCAGAATTTATAGCTGGCCAATTAAAGAATAGAGTTTCTTTTCGCAAAGCAATGAAAAAAGCTATTGAATTAACCGAGCTGGCGAATACAAAAGGAATTCAAGTACAAATTGCGGGACGTATCGACGGAAAAGAAATTGCACGCGTCGAATGGATCAGAGAAGGTAGGGTTCCTCTACAAACCATTGGAGCTAAAATTGATTATTGTTCCTATACAGTTCGAACTATATACGGGGTATTAGGAATCAAAATTTGGATATTTGTAGACGAAGAATAATAAGACTTTACGTGTTTTTACATTATACCAAGTAATGGACAAAAAAAGAAAAACCCTTTTATTCTTTTTATGTTCAAGCAAAACAAAAAAAAGAGCAATTCTGCAATTCTAGAGGGTTCAATAAAAATTCGATTGATCATTTTATATAATTGCTATGCTTAGTGTGTGACTCGTTGGTTTTTTTAGGGCTAGGATTCAAAAAACGGACCAGGGCCCAGAGTATGAACTAATAACTATAGCACTAATAACCAACTCATTGCTTCGCATTATCTGGATCCAAAGAACCAGTCAAGATAAAGATATAATATATTGGACATATCGTTGTAGCAACTGAAATCTTTTTTTGCATAAAGATAAAAAAACCAATCGGATTATGAGTTGTGAAGTTCTAAGTCGGAAAGCAAAATAGAAAAAAAGTATGCGGATAAGTGGAAGGATGAGAGAAAGAGAGAACGGAAATATCAATGATATATGATTCCAATATGTAAGGTCGATGAGTCATCTCATAAAACGCAGTGTAATAAAGCATAAATTCAATAATGATTCATGCATAATTAGATGAATCCGCTTATAGAACAAAAAAATCAAGAGCCTCGAGCCAATAAAGACTGAGAAAATTGACTTAAGAAAAAAGGACTCCGCCGGAAAATTCAGACCTAACCATTAATCGAGAAGCAATGGGAACGATATAACCCGTGAATGCAGAAGATTCTATTGAAAATGAATCTTAATGATTCATTGGGTGGGATGGCGAAACAAACCAGGGACCTCCTCTTTTATTCTTTTATTTTGAGAGGTCATGAACGAACCCTATAACTAAAATAGATATGGAAAGAGTAAATATTCGCCCGCGAAAGTTTTTTTTTTATTAGATTGATACATTTTTGTCGATCCCATATGATAAAAGGAAAAACAAAAGAAAGATGTTTTTATAACGATAACGTTATAAAAAAAGACATTGACATTATCTAGAAATAGAATACATGTTTAATTAAATAATATCTAAACACGCTAGACAAATTTCGAATAGATTAACGAATTGATTAATTAGATGCAATTTCAAAGAATCCTATGATTCAGCATATTATTCATTAAACACATGTATATCTTCATAAAATCCGTTTTAGTCGTTTCATTCGCGAGGAGCTGGATGAGAAGAAACTCTCATGTCCAGTTCTGTAGTAGAGATGGAATTGAAAAAGAACCATCAACTATAACCCCAAAAGAACAAGATTCCGTAAACAACATAGAGGAAGAATGAAAGGAATATCTTATCGAGGTAATCATATTTGTTTCGGTAGATATGCTCTTCAAGCACTTGAACCCGCTTGGATTACAGCTAGACAAATCGAAGCAGGGCGCCGAGCAATGACACGAAATGTACGCCGTGGCGGAAAAATATGGGTACGTATATTTCCAGACAAACCAGTTACAGTAAGACCCACGGAAACCCGTATGGGTTCAGGGAAAGGATCCCCAGAATATTGGGTAGCTGTTGTTAAACCGGGTAGAATACTTTATGAAATGGGTGGAGTAGCCGAAAATATAGCTCGAAAGGCTATTTCAATAGCGGCGTCCAAAATGCCTATAAGAACTCAATTCATTATTTCTGGATAGAAATGTAGAACCAAAGGAAAGAAGTCTTGTGTATAAAAAAACAATTGCAGGGTTTTCTTTCTTTTTTTTTTTTTTTACTTCGTCCTTTGCTTTATTTTACATTAAAAAAACGGATAAAAAAAAATGATATGATTCAACCTCAAACCCATTTGAATGTAGCAGACAATAGCGGGGCACGAGAATTGATGTGTATTCGAATAATAGGAGCTAGTAATCGCCGATATGCTCATATTGGTGATGTTATTGTTGCTGTGATAAAAGAAGCAGTACCAAATACGCCTCTAGAAAGATCGGAAGTGATCAGAGCTGTAATTGTACGTACTTGTAAAGAACTCAAACGCGATAACGGTATAATAATACGATATGATGACAATGCTGCAGTTGTCATTGATCAAGAAGGAAATCCAAAAGGAACCCGCGTTTTTGGCGCGATCGCCCGGGAATTGAGACAGTTAAATTTTACTAAAATAGTTTCATTAGCACCTGAGGTATTATAATATGAGACCGTGAGATAGTGATAGTATTTAAATAAAATAGATAAATTAGTAGATTATGTCTCACGCATATACTTTTAAGAATTTTCTTTAATAATTTTTATAAAAAAAGAACATGCTGATTATATCAAAATTCGGAAGCAACAATAATTTTAGTTTATCATGGGTAAGGACACTATTGCTGACATAATAACTTCTATACGAAATGCTGACATGGATCGAAAGGGAACGGTTCGAATAGCATCTACTAACATGACCCAAAACATTGTTAAAATACTTTTACAAGAGGGTTTTCTCGAAAACGTAAGGAAACTTGTAGAAAATAACAAATATTTTTTGGTTTTAACCCTACGACATAGAAGGAATAGGAAAGGACCATATAGAACTCTTTTAAATTTAAAACGAATAAGTCGACCTGGTCTCCGAATCTATTCTAACTATCAACGAATTCCTAGAATTTTAGACGGGATGGGGATTGTAATTCTCTCTACTTCTCGGGGTATAATGACAGACCGTGCAGCTCGGATAGAAGGAATCGGCGGAGAAATTTTGTGCTATATATGGTAAATTTTCTGCTATCCGAATTGTATCTGTAACTTCCTGTTTGTGAAAAAAACGAATAAAAAAGCCAAGTTGTCTAATATCACGCCTTCCTACATTAGTTCATACTTCAAGGAGGGTTTGTCTGGAATAAAAGAAGAAAAATGGATTCATGAGGGTTTAATTACTGAATCACTTCACAATGGTATGTTCGGGGTTCGTTTAAATAATGAAGTCAGATTCTAAGTTCTGTTTCAGAAAGGATCCGACACTCTTTTATACATATACTACCAGGAGATAGAATCAAAGTTTAAGTAAGTCGTTATGATTCAAACGGGGGGGGGTGGGGCGCAGAATTTATAGACCCCACAACAAAGATTCGAATGGTTCGGTGGTTTTTCAAGATTCCTTTCATGAGGATCCAATTCACGGTTCAAAAATTTCAAGAAACTTATTTTCTTCCAATCAGTAAAGTAGATTCGAAATTCAGTTAAGGAATAACAATTATGAAAATAAGAGCCTCCGTTCGTAAAATTTGTGAAAAATGCCGACTGATCCGTAGAAGGGGACGCATTATAGTAATTTGTTCCAACCCGAGACATAAACAAAGACAAGGATAATCTTTCGAAAAGGGACTCTCTAAAGGAACCGATGAACAAATCAAAATAAAAGATCTGTTTTGACATGAAATGGATATATCCATATATCTCTGACTTATATTTCGGAAATGATAAAATATGGCAAAATCTATACCAAGAAGCGGTTCACGTAGGACTGGACGTGTGGGTTCACGTAAAAGTGCACGGCGAATACCAAAGGGCGTTATTCATGTTCAAGCAAGTTTCAACAACACCATTGTGACAGTTACAGATGTACGGGGTCGGGTTATTTCTTGGTCCTCCGCCGGTACTTGTGGATTCAGGGGTACAAGAAGAGGGACACCTTTTGCTGCTCAAACCGCAGCAGGAAATGCTATTCGAGCAGTAACAGATCAAGGTATGCAACGAGCAGAAGTCATGATAAAAGGTCCGGGTCTCGGAAGAGATGCAGCATTACGCGCTATTCGTCGAAGTGGTATACTTTTAAGTTTCGTAAGGGATGTAACCCCTATGCCACATAATGGCTGCAGACCCCCTAAAAAAAGGCGAGTGTAGAAATAAACATTGAAGAGATTTCAAGAGAAATAAATGACTCAAAAATCTGACAAATAATATTACTATGGTTCGAGAGAAATTAAAAGTATCTACTCGGACACTACAGTGGAAATGTGTTGAATCAAGAGCAGACAGTAAGCGTCTTTATTATGGACGCTTTATTCTGTCTCCACTTATGAAAGGTCAAGCCGACACAATAGGCATTGCGATGCGAAGAGCTTTGCTTGGAGAAATCGAAGGAACATGTATTACACGCGCAAAATCTGAGAAAATCCCGCATGAATATTCTACCATAGTAGGTATTCAAGAATCGGTACATGAAATTTTAATGAATTTGAAAGAAATTGTATTGAGAAGTAATCTATATGGAACTCGTGACGCGCTTATTTGTGTCAAAGGTCCTGGATATGTAACTGCTCAAGACATCCTCTTACCACCTTCTGTGGAAATCGTTGATAATACGCAGCATATAGCTAACCTAACGGAACCAACTGATTTTTGTATTGGATTACAGATTGAAAGGAATCGAGGATATAATATAAAAACACCAAATAACTTTCAAGACGGAAGTTATCCTATAGATGCTATATTCATGCCTGTTCGAAACGCGAATCATAGTATTCATTCTTATGGAAATGGAAATGAAAAACAAGAGATCCTTTTTCTAGAAATATGGACAAATGGAGGTTTAACTCCTAAAGAAGCACTTCATGAAGCCTCCCGGAATTTGATTGATTTATTTATTCCCTTTCTCCAGTCGGCAGAAGAAAACTTACATTTAGAGAACAATCAATACAAGGTTTC